CTCGTTTGGCCGAGGACTTCCAAACACATCGTAAGCTAAACCCGTGCTGACGAATAACCAACCCGCAATGAATAGGGAAGGTATAGTAATGCTATGAATGACCCAGTATCGAATACTGGTAATAATATCAGCAAAAGAACGTTCTCCTGTGCTTCCAGACATGCCGAGCTCCACATATTCTTGTACAGTCAAAGGACGATCGATTTCGTAAAAGATGAGATCAGTAAATGGAAATTCACTGAAAATGTATATTTGTGAGATCGTCAATATTGTACCGAGGGTGTCTTTAGAGTATACCGAATCAGTATAGCTATCCTTCTTCTGCCACAGCAACGCAATTTCAATCAGTATCGAAATGAAGTGTTAGAAAAGTTCTTTCTTCCTTTCTTGTTGCTTATCGATGTAGAACCATGTGCCATTCAATAGAAAATCTCTCAAATTCCTGTAGTATAGGGTTTCTCTCGACTATTGGTTTCGGACTAGAAACTGAAGATCAGGTAAAATGTGAATCTGACAAATTTCTTTTTAATAATTCATGAAAGAGATTATCATATTCCCTTTATTGATACGAAATCTAGAAATCGCCTTTTCGTTTTCGTGGTTGTAGAAGAGGTTTTTTTGTTGGAATCTTTTTTTTTCATTTTAAAGAATTTCTTAGTTATCCAATAACAAGTAACAGTAGTAGATAGTATTCGATGAAAGAAAGAGAACAATGAATAAAATAATGAATCAATATTCGCGAAGCACACATTGTTGTATTAGATCCAAGGGTTCTTTCTTGACCTAACTACCTAACTAGAAGTTATAATATGGAAAGACAAAATGTAGAACCTATAGAAGTTACACGGCACAGTTCTTATTTTATTTTATTAGTAGTTTACTCAAGAGTTGCTCAATGAATCTGTTGATTCGGAATCACGGTATGGGTAGAGGCCACAGATAATGAATCAATTTCGTTTTATACCTCTGTCGCTCTATCTTTGTTAGTGCCGTCTATAATAATTGATTGATGAATCAAAAACTTTCAATTGAACTTATTCTTTCAATTGGTATTTTTGTTTATCCTCGTATCTCGCAAAAATTGAAACTTAGGTAAGTGCTTTATAAACATATGTATAATAAAGAACATATTTCATTTAGCTCCTTCATGCCTACTATAACTAGTTATTTCGGTTTTCTACTAGCGGCTTCAACTATAACCTCAGTCCTATTTATTGGTCTAAGCAAGATACGACTTATTTGAAATTAATCGAATAAACAATTCATAAAGAGAAACCTTTCCGTGAGATTCCATGTATTCTATGAGTTCCTTACCGTGTCAATTGCCAATTCTTGGTCATCGTGATTCATGGGCAATTCCGATTAATATTTAGGGATAGATATTACCTCTCTTTTCCCCTTTTCAAACAAATTGAAATGAAATGATTGAAGTTTTTCTATTTGGAATCGTCTTAGGTCTAATTCCTATTACTTTGGCTGGATTATTTGTAACTGCATATTTACAATACAGACGTGGTGATCAGTTGGACCTTTGATTAAGTAACATCTCTTTTTTTGATTGACCTCCTCTTTTCTTTATTCTTTAATCCAAGGGAGGTCAAATTCAGATTGATGTTCAAGGTAGTGAAGTTAGTTCAGTGTAATTTCAACTAACAAAAAACGGAATCACGCTCTGTAGGATTTGAACCTACGACATTGGGTTTTGGAGACCCACGTTCTACCAAACTGAACTAAGAGCGTTTTCTTATCACAATAGATAAGACTGTAAAGAAAAGGATTCTTTTTGTAACTCCAACACATCTTGTATGCATATACTATCATATATAGTATCATAAAATGAAAAATTATGTATATCCAATTTTAATCGATCTCAATGTATTCTTCGTTACTGCTCAGAGGAGAAGTAATAGGTAGGGATGACAGGATTTGAACCCGTGACATTTTGTACCCAAAACAAACGCGCTACCAAGCTGCGCTACATCCCTTTCAATTGGTCTACAATGTCATTGTAGAGAATACCTGTCTTGTTTTCCACATCCTTATTTCCTCCATTGATATACACAATTTTTCTTCCCATTTCTTCTTTTTTTTTTTATCATATTAACATATTATATTATATATTAACATATCATATAATAATAAAAGACTTATATACATATAAAATATGATATACATATAAAATATGAAACCCACCCTAAAAATGAAATAAAAAATAAATGAATATTTTTCGGGAATGCTCAGGAGTAAAGAAACTTCTTTTTCTGTTTTAAGAAAAATAAAATCTTATCTAGCGAATCTTCAATTTGAATTGGGAATTCTGTGTACAAATACAAGTGGTCCATATGATATGTATTACCATTATGTATTACAATAAATAAGGAGAATTTTAAATGCGAGATCTAAAAACATATCTTTCCACGGCACCGGTACTAAGTACTATATGGTTCGGGTCCTTAGCAGGTCTATTGATAGAGATTAATCGTTTATTCCCGGATGCGTTGACATTCCCTTTTTTTAATTAACATGAGAAGGGGTGAAGAATATTAGAGATATAATCAAATATCTGTGACTAATTCCTTTCCCCCTCCTCTTTTTTTCTCTTTTTTAGAATTTTGTAAGGGAGGAGGAGTAAGAGAAAGAATAAAAGTGGATTTAAGTGGCTTTAACCTCAGCGAAACTCGGGTTCAGACTCGAGTTAAATTAAGAATAGAGGGAAAACGTAAATGTAAATGTTGGTCTAGTGCAAGAGTCTCATACAAGATCCTTAAATTAAATACTGTACTGCGATTAGAAATATAGTTATAAAATATAGTTATAGTTAGAAATCATTGTATTACTTATTATTTACTATTACTCTATTGATTACAACGAAATCTTTCATATCATACCATAATTGGATTTTGAGTTACCAACTTCTATTTTTTTCGTTACTTTCTTCGGATCGAAAATAGAAGACTTGAATGAATAAAAACAAAGGAGGTTCATGGCCAAGAGTAAAGATGCCCGAATAAGGGTTCTTTTGGAATGTACTAGTTGTGTACGAGACAGTGTTAATAAGGAATCAACAGGCATTTCCAGATATATTACTGAAAAAAATCGACACAATACGCCCGGTCGATTGGAATTGCGAAAATTCTGTCCCTATTGTTATAAACATACGATTCATGGGGAGATAAAAAAATAGATCGAACCGAGGAGGGCCCGTGTGTCACCCTTTCAAGGAACAGTAAAAAGTCAAAATAATATAGTAAAATAATATACGAAAATAATATAGTATATAATATATATATAACATATATATATATATATAACATATATTTAAATAGAATATATTTAAATAGAAATAAACCAAATCCTATTTCTGAATTCTAATTCATTTTTGATCCGAACGAAATAGGATTTTCGGGATAAGGAATAAACAAACCATGGATAAATCCAAGCGACCTTTTCTTAAATCCAAGCGATCTTTTCGTAGGCGTTTGCCCCCGATCCAATCGGGGGATCGAATTGATTATAGAAACATGAGTTTAATTAGTCGATTTATTAGTGAACAAGGAAAAATATTATCTAGACGAGTGAATAGATTGACTTTGAAACAACAACGATTAATTACTATTGCTATAAAACAAGCTCGTATTTTATCTTCGTTACCTTTTCTTAATAATGAGAAACAATTTGAAAGAACCGAGTCGACCGCTAGAACTACTGGTCTTAGAACCAGAAATAAATAGGCTTACTCTTCAATTGAATTAAAATTCCAATTCGAACTCAAACGCGGATTTGATGTTTTGTTCGAAAAATCTAAGAATCCAGATTTGATTGTTGTGTTGTAAGAAACAAAAATAATCGGGGAAGAAGAAGAAATCTTTGTTTTTTTTATTGAACATATTCCTTCATTTTGACGACTTTATCATATTTTATCATACTAATTTATAATCTACCTTCCCGGAGTTCATTCTCCGGGGAACTCCATTTATTTAAATCATTAAATCATTCCGGTGAATTCTTTACAATCTCTTTATTTTATGATCTCATTGGAAATCATATAAAGACAATTCCTATTGAATATAGCTATTTGTGCAAGTATTTTACGATTAAGAAGTAACTGCCTCTTGTACAGATCGTGTATTAATCTACTATAACTATAGGATGCCCCATTCTCGTGAATTACTGCATTTATCCGAGTGATCCACAAACGACGAAAATCTCTCTTTTGCCGATCTCTATCCCGATGAGTCGAAACCAAAGCTCTGATTTTCTGTTGAGTAATAGTTCGAGTAAGTCTTGAATGGGCTCCTCGAAAGCTTGATGTAAATAAACGAATTTTTGTTCTACGTCTACGAGCTATATATCCTCGTCTAGTTCTGGTCATTGAATAAATGAAACTTTGATGAATAACTAATTGATTTCCTTTCTTTCAGTTATCCTTGTACCCTTTCCTGGTCTATTAATAACAACGCGGATTCTTCCAATGTATAAAATAAAAATTCCAATGGCTTTTGCTACTATAACCTTCCCGACCACGATTTTTTTTTCTTTTTTCTATGCATTTCACCTCGAAATAAGAAATTGTATTGATACTAGGTATCAAAAACATAGTAAATTAAAGAAAAAAGTAGTCAATTTTAAATTAAATGGATAAAGAAATTGTGGGTTCCATCGTTTCTATGGTTACTTCTTAAACGGTGAGGTCCTTTCTATACACCGGAGCTCCTTCCTTCATTTAATAAATCTTATTGGTAACTTGTACAGTTCACACTCTTTGGCTCTACCCATGAATTATCCAGTAATAGGTCTTTCACAATGAGATCCACCTATACAGTAACGGTATTTAATTATGAAGGTTAGCTAAGTAGCTGACCCTGTTAGTCCGTTCTTGCAAGAGTGGGAGCCTAATCTTAATCTTTCTGCTGATTTTCCCCGCTTAATGGATAACCCTTTTGCCAATGGGGAATGGCTTATCATCTTAAATTTAGGTGATTGTATTTACACCGACGGAAACCATAAATTTCATACACAATACAAAATAGGGGAATATGATAGATCTTGTTATTTTTTTTTTTAGTTTAGATAATGAATGGAGTTCTTCCATTCTAGTCTATTCACTGGTACTGATCATTGATACTGGAAAAGTTGTTTTTCGTCCCAGTCCATGATCTGAACGAGTCGCACATACACCCTAGTACATGTTCCTCGGCGCTGAGGACACCCCCGAAGAGCGGGGGATTTCGTGACATTTCTGATTGGCTGTCTTGTGTTTCTAATAAGTTGTTTAATAGTTGGCATGCTGAATCATATACATAATGGACTGGTTTAGATCGATCCTAACCGGATGATTATGAATTACCCCCATTTTCTTTAATTTAATGAAAATGAAACCCGGTAAGAAGATCTCAAATCACGGATTTGCACGAAATCCTTTCTTTTTTCATTGAACCGCTACAAGATCAACAATTCCATGAGTTTGGGCTTCTGTTGCTGACATAAAAACATCCCTTTCCAGGTCTTCGGATACAACCCATAAGGGTTTGCCCGTTCTTTGTACATAAACCTTTGTGATGGTTTCGCGCAGTTTCAGTAGTTCTTCCGCTTCCATGACAAATTCTCCCGCTTGTGCCTCATAAAAAGCGGCAGCCGGTTGATGGATCATTACCCTGATGATATAACATAATAAATGATTTCTCTATCTCGGATGATGAGTCGAAGAGAAGAGATAAAGAATAACAAGAAAAAAAAAGATAGAATTGAACAACCGTACAGGCATCTTTTGCGAATTGCATACGGCTCTACAATGGAATTTACTTTTACTGCCATCGAAAAATGTAGGATCTATCAGATCCAGATCGGTAAATGATCCAATTACCACCCTTCCTTTCGGAGGAGTTAAAAAATACTATGATGGCTCCGTTACGTTATATATTTATTTCCTCTATGATTCAGCAATCCCAAAGTTTCTTTTTGATGCGATGAAATAAAGTAAGAAACAAATAAAATTATTTTTGATTTTCGTACCCTTTCATAACATAAAGATTGTTAAGAGCCTTCCGGTGTGAAAACAAAAAGTTTGTGACGCTGAAACGGACTCCCGATAGATAAGATAAAATCGGAAATACCCTTTATCTCATACTCCTCTTTCGATACATAATCTAATGTTTTGAAAAAAAAAAACAATAAAGAATTTTCTCATATCGAATTCGAAGTGCCATGCTATTATTACTTAATATTCATATTTCATATGGCGAAGGCATAGTCTGCTTTTTTCTATCAAATAAAAAACTCATTGGCGCCAAGCGTGAGGGAATGCTAGACGTTTGGTAATTGTTCCTCCGACCAGGATAAAAGATCCCATTGAAGCGGCTAATCCCAGGCATACTGTCTGTACCTCCGGTGGCACAAATTGCATAGTATCATAAATAGCTATTCCGGGTAGTACCCATCCGCCAGGAGAATTTATAAAAAAATACAGATCTTTGTTTTCATCCTCTATACTAAGATATATCATAAGACCAATAAGTTGATTCGAGATCTCGCTCTCAACCTCTTGGCCTAAAAAAAGTAATCTTTCTCGATAAAGTCGGTTGATTAGGATAAAATTGTATCCCTCAGGAACCGTACATGCACCTTTTGATGCATACGGTTCAAAAAAAATCGCGAAAAAAAAAAAGAATCAATGTGTAGATTCCAGCCTCTTATTTATTTTTCATAGCAAGCTCGTTCTAAAACGAGGGGGCTTTTTCTTCCATTTTTCAAGAAAGATGAGTTTTGACCCTTCCATATAATTACATATACCATATAATTACATATAATTATAATATATATATAAATATAAAATATATATATATAAAATATATAAAAAAATATATAAAAAAAGAATTCATTAAACTTATCGAACTAACTTATCATTGATGTATTGTTTCATCGAGATCCGATCCAAATCACGATGTCATTTTCTTGTTTCTAAATGGGCCTTCTTAATTTTTTTAGGTTTATGCTCTACTCCGGGTAAAGATCCGATCGACTTCGATTTGCACATATAGGACAAATGCCCCCAATACCACTTCTTTTTACTACAACTTCCTTTTTTTTTATTTAGTTCATGTCTTCACCAAATATTCGACGCATTCATCCTATTACTCGATTGATTAACAGTTTGAGATCACTCCTATTTCTATTTATAAATAAAATCATTTATGATACAATATAGTAATCATATATTACTAATTGGGTTTTTTATAAACGGAGCCTGTATACTTCATTTTATTGATCCAACTAAGCTAACCATAAATTATTTGATAATATTAATCTGGATCCCCCCCCAAAAAAATGGATCTAATTGAACTTCACGCTCCAAATTGTTGATGATTCAATCAATCTTTCTTGGGCGAAACAGAGGATATCTCGATCGAGGGAGAGAACGGGAAAATACCATATGACCCAATATATCTGACAAGCCGCACTATACGTCAATCCAAGATAGATCGTCCTCTCCAGGATTTCGAA